TCTTGAAGCACTATTTCTGCATCTCCCTGACCAAACCCTCCTACATTGGGATTGCTTGTTAATGGTTGATCAAGCTTGATGGATTCACCCTCTGAAACAAGAAGTTCTGGTCCTGGAGGTATAATATCAACCACTTGATGTCCATCCGATGCATCAACTATGGTTATTTCATATCCTCCTTTTTCTTTACGTACTATTCTGCTTACTATACCTGCTGATGTAGCATTATAGACTGTATTGTTACTCTTGCTTCCATCAGGATAAATCTGACCCCTTCCTCTGTTCCCGCCTACATATATGGGATATTTTAAGAAGTGAACGTCTTTCCTCGTAGCAGGGTCGGGGGAAAGAATGGGAAAGGCGATTTCACTATATTTCTGACCGGGAACAGGCCCTATCACAAGAATATTTCTTTTATTGGGACGATAACTCTGAAAAGACAGATTTCCCATCTTTTCTCTCACCTCGGGAGAAATACGATCGGGGGGGGCTAATTCGAATCCCTCGGGTAAAATAAGAACAGCCCCTACATTCAAAGCCCCCTTTTTACCATTAGCAAGAACTTGTTTCAGTTGCATATCATAAGGGATTCGAACAACTGCTTCAAATACAGTATCAGGAAGCACGGCTTGCGGAACTTCAATATCCACGGGCTTATTAGCTAAATGGCAATTGGCACATACAATTCGTCCAGTTGCTTCTCGTGGGTTTTCATAACCCTGCTGCGCAAAAATGGGATATGCATTTGAAATAGATGCCCGAGTTATTACATATATCATGATCGATATAGAAATTGATTGAGTCATCTGTGCCTTTACCCAAGAAAAAGTATTTCTATTTTGCATGTCCAATCATTGATCCCGGAATTTCTACAATAAATTAGATAGGTAGCTAGTATAGTTCCCTATACACGAGTCTGTCATTGTACTGGGATAATTGTACTGGAATATAGGACGAATACCTTGAAGAACTAGAAGTATAAAGAATTAAGTAAGATTGAAAATGCTTTCTTTATATACGAAGAAAGATTCTGATTTGATTGATATCAGGAGATCAAATGAGTTCTTCATTCATTCATTGAATGATAAATGACTACAAGTGAAGGAGATACACGATTTAAATAATAGAAGATCCAATATTTCACAATTGTATCTAGAATAACTGGAAAAGTGGAAACAAGACTAGATATAATTTGATCGTTATGAACCAATCCAAAATCGTTGTAGACCGAACCAATCATTAGTTCCCAACCATGGGTCGAATGAAATCCGATCCATAAATCAGTAACTAAAAGAATCAAAAAAGCTTTTATTGTGTCACTTAAGTTATAGAGGAATTCCTGAATCCAAGAATTAAGAATGACAAGTTCTTCATTACCCAGAATAAAATAACCACTTAGAATAGCGAAACAAATTATATTTGTCGAGAAATCCAAAATGATATGGAGATGATATTCATTGTGTGTTTTGACCAATTGTATCGTTTCCTTGTGTATTCCTATACGAAGTTTTTGTATATGCGTCTCCGGGTACTCCTTTATCATTTCATCCAAGAGGAATAGTTCTTCCAATTCTATGAATCTTTCTAGAACGTTTTTCTCTTGAATATCATTCAAAAGAGTTTCGGATTTCCCGGTATTCCACCAATTAGTAACCCAAGGTTCCAGACATTTATTAAATGAGAGAGAGACCCACCAGGGCAAAAATATTATGGATAAAATATATGGGAGGGAGACCCCGGCTTTCTTTTTTTTTTTCATTTTTATCCTAAAAGGACCCTTATTCTATTTCTATATTCCTTTCCTTCTAGATCCGAGATCTAAATTATTAGACAAAAATAGGAAATAGATCCATGGGTTCAATACCTTTTTATAGAACTCGTACTTCAGAGAAATATCAGATAGAGTCGACGGTTGTATTAAAAAGGAAATTAGCAAGTTTTTTTTTTTTCAATTTTTTCTTCAGTTCATTTCAAAATACTTCAATTGGTACGCGCAAGAAATAGGCTAATTCGGCAGCTTTTTCTTCAATTTCTCGTGGAGTAAAATACTCATCAGTACGAGTCAAGGGAATGGCTCCTTGGCCTCTGATTTCCATATAAAGGACACGACGAGGATAAAGACCCTCTTTAACCTCCATTCTGATAGATTGGATATCTCTCATAAGTAAGCGAAGGAAGATGCGACGATTTATTCCAGGAAATCCCCAACGAAAAATACACACTATTCCTTCTTTTCTATCGAATCGGTCATAACCACTACCTACATTCCATGAAATTGTGCACCACAAATAGGAGCTAATGAATAGACCTGCGATCCCATAGAAAGACATCACGATCCCTTGTGGAAAAAAAATAATTTGCTGAGATGGAAATACGGATATCAGATTCCTACCAAGATAACTGGAAGTTCCAACCACTAAGAATCCTAGTGAACCTAAAAAAAGGATACAGGCCCAGAAAAAATTACTTGTTTTTCGAGACCCCATTATAAGTTCTATCCATATATGTTCTGATCGCCAATTCATACTCTACTAGATCCAGTTACATTTGATTGGAATTGAGAGAATAACCCAAATGAATTTTACTTTCTTGATCCCGAAGTAACTTTCATTAACTAGCACTATTCTGATGTAAACCGTTAGAAGTAATTTCTTAGATACATTGACTTTCCATTTAAATAAAATATTCGCCGATCCATTTTTAATTTAACCAGTTATACCTGCATATACATGCATTTATGCGGATATCATGTATCCGCATGCATAACAGTTCTTTCATTTGTGTTCGTAAAGAGTCACATATTGTACCATATTACACTAAATAAATATCTGTATTATGATCCAGTGTTGAAATAAATTGATGAGATTTGGTCCCATCGGATCTAGACAATCTTATTTTTTTGGACATGAAGAGATAAAGAAGCCATTGCAATTGCCGGAAATACTAGGCCCACTAAAGGTACAAAAATAGAGGGTAAGTTGAGATCTGTCATAGAATGGGTGCCTCGATTTAATATTTCTATCTATTAGATAGAGAAAGATATCTTATGATATGATAAGTATATCTATCCTAAATATATATCATAAACTGTAAGTATATATCATAAACTGTATTATATTTATAAGTAGTTAATAAGTACAAGGAATGTAGAACTAAATAAAATAAGTGTACCTATTCATCTTTCTACACGAATATGTATGATAATTCGCTTTATTAATATATTTTATTATTCTTCTCCCATCCTTATTTCTTTCTATCTTTCTAATCTAATAAGGAGTTTATTATGAAAATAAAAGATTTTATTAGGAGTTTGCAACTCTAACTAATTCGATCCATCCAACGAACGGGGATTCATAGTAAAATAAAAAATGGGGGTTATCGATAGATATAGAAATAACTTCTATTCTCTATTTTATATTTATTTCTTTTTATTTTGATTTCGATATTTTTTTTATTGTCTATATTAATACGTAAGAAGGCCAGATAATTTTTTTTTTATTTTCCCTAATTCTAATTCCTCGGAGGGAAAAATTCACTTTTTTATCCTGTTGATAGAAGGTTCATGATTACTAATCATGAATAGAGGTAGGATAAAAAAATAGATCTGGAGGAAAAAATAAAAAGTAATTACCCGAAACTTCTAACTCTTATTACAAGTAGAACTTATGTCATCAAAGAAAACACCATTCTTTTTAGTTTTTTTTTGATTACGATGAACTAAATACTTGTTCGCTACAAATAACTGAATTTAGTGCTATACTTTATTAATTTTTTGAATTTTGATTCAAGGGAAAGAAACCGTGGAGCTGAAATAACTCACTCAGAACACCTTTTAAAGGATTACGTGGTACAATTGGGTCAAATAAGCCTTTATGGAATAAATACTCAGCCGCTTGTGAACCATCGGGTACTGCCTTATTCAATGTTTGTTCAATTACTCTTTTACCCGCAAATGCAATGTAGGCATTAGGTTCAGTAACAATGACATCTCCCAACATACCAAAACTGGCTGTTACTCCACCGGTTGTAGGAGATGTAAGGATTGATACATAGAATAATTTTTTATTTGTATTTGATTGATAATCATATGAAGCGGAAGATATTTTAGCCATTTGCATCAAACTCAAACTTCCTTCTTGCATACGCGCTCCTCCAGAAGCACACGCAATAATGACAGGTAAAGATCGATTAGTAGCATACTCGATCAAACGGGTGATTTTCTCGCCTACTACGGATCCCATACTACCTCCCATGAACTTAAAATCCATAACTCCAATTGCTATGGGAATATCATTTAGTTGACCTATGCCTGTTTGAACAGCTTCAGTTAAACCTGCCTGTCTTTGATAAGAATCGATACGATCTCTATAGGGTTCCCCCTCTGAATGAAAATCAATGGGGTCCATAGAGATCATATCTTCATCCATAGGATCCCAAGTCCCCGGATCAATCGAAAGTTCGATTCTATCTGAACTGCTCATTTTCAAATGATATCCACACTGTTCACAAATATTCATTTTTGACCTAAAAAATTTTTTATAATTTAATCCATAACAATTTTCGCATTGAACCCATAAATGTCTGTATTTTTTATTTCTACCGAAATTATTAGATCTTCTTCTTATATTGAAATCACTGCCATTTTTACTAGTTCTTATACCAGAACTCCCACTTTCACTACCAGTTACATTTTCAGTACAAATGAAACTATAAATGTAACTGTCACTGTAATTGTCGGTACCACCCGAAATGGAACTATTAATACTGACTTCAAAACGAAGATAATTATCAATGCAACTATTAATGTGATTATTCCAACTAGATTGAGTATCATATATGTAATGATAATAGTAGTGATTCTTTCTCTTAGACCCACTATTTAAATAACTAGAAAAAAAACTTTCTAGTTCACTCAGAAAAGAACTATCATTGTCAATCTCAAAAATCAGATTTTCAATATCAAAACATACAGAAAAACTGTCACCATTACTATCCCTAAC